ATAGGGCCCTCTTATCTCTTCCTTCTCCGAGCTCGGGTTATGGAAGAAGGAACCGAGAAGGAGGTATCAGCAACAACTGGTTTTATTACGGGACAGCTCATGATGTTCATATCGATCTATTATGCGCCTCTGCATCTAGCATTGGGTAGACCTCATACAATAACTGTCCTAGTTCTACCGTATCTTTTGTTTCATTTCTTCTGGAACAATCACAAAAATATTTTTGATTATGGATCTACTACCAGAAATTCAATGCGTAATCTCAGCATTCAATGTGTATTCCTGAATAATCTAATTTTTCAATTATTCAACCATTTCATTTTACCAAGCTCAACATTAACTAGATTAGTCAACATTTATATGTTTCGATGCAACAACAAGATGTTATTTGTAACAAGTAGTTTTGTTGGTTGGTTAATTGGTTACATTTTATTCATGAAATGGGTTGGATTGGTGTTATTCTGGATACGGCAAAATCATTCTATTCGATCTAATAAGTACCTTGTGGTAGAATTGAGAAATTCTATGGCTCGAATCTTTAGTATTCTCTTATTTATCACCTGTGTCTACTATTTAGGCAGAATGCCGTCGCCTATTTTCACTAAGAAACTGAAAGAAACCTCAGAAACAGAAGAAGGGGAAGAAGAAAGCGATGTAGAAACAACTTCCAAAACGAAGGAGACTAAACAGGAACAAGGGGGATCCACCGAAGAAGACCCTTCCCTTTGCTCGGAAGAAAAGGAGGATCCGGACAAAATAGATAAAACGGAAGAGATCCGGGTGAATGGAAAGGAAACAACAAAGGATGAATTCTATTTTCACTTGAAAGAGACATGCTATAAAGATAGCCCAGTTTACGAAAATTATTATCTCGATACCCATAATGGGAAATTGGGAAGACTTAAAGAAGAAAAAAAGAAAAAGATCTATTTCTGCCTTGAAAAACCTTTAGTCACTTTTATTTTCGATTATAAACGATGGAATCATCCATTGCGTTATATAAAAAATGATAAATTTGAGAATTCCGTACGAGATGAGATATCACAATATTTTTTTTATATATGTCCAAGTAATGGAAAACAAATAATATCTTTTACATATCCGCCGAGTTTATCAACCTTTTTTGAAATGATAGAAAGAAAAATTTCTTTGTACACAATTGAAAAACTATGTCATGAAGACCTGTACAATTATTGGCTTTATACCAATGAACAAAAAAAATACAACTTGAGAAATGAATTGAGAAATCGAATCAAAGTTCTAGAAAAGGAAAAGGGATCTCCGGTTCTAGATATGCTCGAAAAAAGGATCAGATTATACAATGATGGGAATGAACAAGAATGCTTGCCCAAAATCTACGATCCTTTTTTTAGCGGGCCTTCTCGTGGGACAATAAATAAATTGTACTTAAATACAAATATAAATGACTTAATCACTTTGGTAGAAGATTCTATAAAAATGTTTTGGATAAATAAAATTCATAATCTACTTTTTAATGATTATAGTGATTCCCGAGAATTTAAACATCAAAAACATCAAAAGAATCTGTTTGATAGGGAATCATTATTGAATTCTAATTCCATTGATAATTCTTTAACTTCGACTTGTGAATTTTCTTTTGAGTCCGAAACAGAAAAAAAAAAAGTTGATTTAGAAAGTCAAGCAAAATATTTGAAATTAGTATTCGATATAATTACAACTGATCAAACAACAATTAGAAACAAATTCATTGGTATAGAAGAAATAAGTAAAAAGCTTTCTCGATGGTCGTACAAATTGACCGATGATTTCGAAGAAGAAGAAAGTGAGGAAGAATCGACGGAAGATCCCGGGATTCGTTCACGAAAAGCCAAACGCGTGGTAATTTATACTGATAACGACCAGAATGCCGATTCTGTTACTAGTATTGATAATACTGGTAATAGTGATCAAGCAGAAGCCGAAGAGGTGGCTTTATTACGTTACTCGCAACAATCGGATTTTCGTCGAGATCTAATCAAAGGGTCCATGCGCTCTCAAAGACGCAAAACTGTTACTTCGGAAATGTTTCAAGCAAATGTGCATTCCCCACTTTTTTTGGATCAAATAGACAAAACTTTTTTGTTTTCTTCTTGGGATATTTCTGAAATAATGAATCTAATTTTTAGAAATTGGATTGGTAGAGAGTCGGAATTGCAAATTCCCGATCTTGAGGAGGAAGGTACAAAAGAAAGGGAGGAAGATGAAGAAAATGAACGAATAACAATATCAGAAACTTGGGATACCATTATATTTGCTCAAACCATAAGGGGTTCAATGTTAGTAACCCAATCTTTTATTAGAAAATACATTGTATTACCTTTATTAATAATAGTGAAAAATGTTGGTCGTATGTTATTATTTCAATTTCCCGAGTGGTACGAGGATTTGAAAGAGTGGAATAGGGAAATGCACGTTAAATGCACCTATAATGGCGTTCAATTATCTGAAACAGAATTCCCAAAAGATTGGTTAACAGACGGGATTCAGATAAAGATTCTATTTCCCTTTTGTCTAAAGCCTTGGCGAAGATCTAAAGTACGACCTCCTCATAGAGATTCAATGGAAAAAAAGGGGAAAAGAGACAATTTTTGTTTTTTAACAGTATGGGGAATGGAAGCAGAACTTCCCTTCGGTTCTCCCCGAAAACGATCTTCTTTTTTTAAACCCATCCGTAAAGAACTTGAAAGAAAATTTAGCAAAATAAAAAGGGGATTTTTTCTAGCTCTAATAGTTTTAAAAGAAAGAAGAAAGGGGTCTCCGCAAATTTCAAAAGAAAAAACTCAAAAAATAAAATGGGTTATAAAAATAATCCTAGCTATAAAACAGATAATGAAAGAATTTGAAAAGGTGAATCCTATTTTATTTTTTGAGTTGAGGAACGTCAAAGTATATGAACCAAATGCAAATGGAAAAGATTACAAAATAAATAATCAAATTAATCACGAATCGACCACTCTAATTCGATCTATGAATTGGGCAAATTCAAATTATCTACTCATAGAAAAAAAAACGAAAGACCTTTCTGATAGGATAATCACAATCAGGAATCAAATAAAAGGAATCACAAAAGACAAGAAAAAAAAAATTATAACTTATGATGATAAAAGATTGGAATCACATAAATATATTTGGCGGATATTAAAAAGAAACACTATCCGATTAATACATAAATCGCATTATTTTATGAAATCGTTTGTTGAAAAAGTATACAGGGATATCTTGCTGTGTACCATTAACATTCCCAGGATTCATGGACAACTTTTCTTTGAATCAACAAAAAAAATGATCAATAACTCCTTTTACAACGACGAAACAAATCAAGAAGGAATTGATGAAAGAAATAAAAATACAATGAACTTTCTTTTGACTATTCAAAAGTCGTTTTTGAATACTCATAATACTCATAATAATTTAGATAATTATTACAACTTATCTTCCCTGTCGCAAACATATGTATTTTACAAATTATCACAAACCCAACTATTAAACAAGTATTGCTTGAGATCTGTACTTCAAGATCACGGAACCCATTATTATCTGAGGGAAAAAATAAAGGATTATTGTATAACACGAGGAATATTTGATTACAGATCAAGGCATAAAAAAATTCGAAAGTCTGGAATGAATGAATGGAAGAACTGGTTAAAGGGTCATTATCAATATAATCTATCCCAGACCAAATGGTCTCGTTTAGTACCGAAAAAATGGCGAAATAGGGTCAATCGACGTCGTAGGATTCAAAATAAAGACCCAATAAAATTGGATTCATATAAAAAAGAAAAAGACCCATTAATTCATTACGTGAAAAAAAAAGAAAAATGTAAAAAACACTACAGATACGATCTTTTATTACATAAATATATGAATTATGGGGATAAGGAGGACTCCTCCTATATTTATGGATCGACATTACAATTACAAGTAAATAGGAACGGAGAAATTCCATGTCATTTCCATACACCGAAACCCAACTCATTTTATATATTGGTAAGTACAGCCGTCCGTGATTTTCTGGAGTCAAAATATCTTATTGGTACGGATAAAAATCTGGATCGAAAATATTTTGATTGTAAAATTCTACATTTTTGTCTTAGAAAGAATATCGATGTTGACACTTGGACGAATGTGCGTATCGATGCCAAGATTCATAAAAATACTAAGGCTAAAACTAAGAAGTATCAAAAACAAAAAATGCAAAAGAAAGATATGCCGATTCATCAAGAGATCAACACATCCAATAAACAAAAAGAACTTTTTGATTGGATGGGAATGAATCAAGAAAAGTTATATCGTAATCGTACTATATCATATCTAAAATCTTGGCTACTTCCAGAACTTGTGATACTCTTTGATACATATAAGATTAAACCGTGGATTATACCAATACAATTACTTCTTTTCGATTTTGATCGAAATGAAAATAGTAGTCAAAATAAAAGTATTAACATAAATAAGAAAAAAAATCCTCATATATCATATAATCAAAAAGAATATCTTGAATTCAAAAATGCTAACCAAGAAAAAAATGAACAACAGGGCCAAAGAAGTCTTGGATCAAATCTAAAAAAAAAAAAGGAGGGGGAGGGTGCTCAAAAGAATTATTCGCAATCAAACATTAAAAAACATAGAAAGAAAAAAAAATCCAAGAGCAGTAAAGAAGCAGAACTAGATTTCTTCCTGAGAAAATATTTCTTTTTTCAATTAAGATGGGATGACCCTTTGAATCAAACAATGATCAATAATATCAAGGTATATTGTCTCCTACTTAGACTAACAAATCCAAAGGAAATTTCTATATCTTCGATTCAAAGAGGGGAGATGCATTTGGATGTAATGCTGATGCAGAAGGATCTAGCTCTTACAGAATTGTTAAAAAGGGGAATATTGATTATTGAACCCATTCGTCTATCTATAAAAAGGGGTGGACAATTTATTATATATCAAACTATAAGTATTTCATTGGTCGATACGAGTAAAGATCAAATCAAAACTAATAGAAAATACACAAAAAACATATATGTTACTAAGAAGAAGAATTTAGACAGATCCATTGTACAACATAGCAATACACTTCTGAATATAGAAAAAAATAATTATGATTTCCTTGTTCCAGAAAATGTTCTATCTCCTAGACGTCGCAGAGAATTGAGAATTCTAATTTGTTTCAATTCCCCGAATGTTCTGGATAAAAATCCAATATTGTGCGACGAAAACAAGATAAAAAACTGTCGACAATTTTTGAATGAGGACACGCATCTTAATATAGACGCAAAAAAATTTATCAAATTCAAATTGTTTCTTTGGCCCAATTATCGATTAGAAGATTTAGCTTGTATGAATCGCTATTGGTTTGATGCCAATAACGGCAGCCGTTTCGGTATGTTAAGGATACATATGTATCCACGATTCAGAATTAGTTAATAGTATATTTCCTATATATTACATAAGATATTTGATAGATGCCGAAAAATGTGTGCATACCCTGTCTTACATTCTGATACATGATACTGTGATTTAATGGTATATCAATTGAAATTGGATCTCGGAATAAAAAACGGGAAGCATCGCCTTAAAGTCTTAAATTAAATTAGATACAAAGAAATCATTCTCTTTAGTGAATGTGGAAATGTATTATATCTCTTTCTATCCAAATCTCATTTTCTGTCTTGTCTGAAAGGAAAAATGAGATTTGGGTAGAATAAAAAATAGTAAATAGTATATAAATAAATATAACCTTTTCTGGATAACCAGATTAAAACGACTAGCATAATTATAATATAATTATTATTATTATTTTTCCTGATCGGTAAAATCCATAAATATAAATAAAGAAAGAAAAAAAGATAGAAGAATTTATGGTTCAAAATTTATTCATCTCAGTTATTCCACAAGAAGAAACAAACGGGTCTGTTGAATTTCAAGTATTCACTTTCACCAATAAGATACGGAGACTTACCTTGCATTTGGAATTGCACAAAAAAGATTTTTTATCGCGAAGAGGTCTACGAAAAATTCTGGGAAAACGTCAACGGTTGTTGGCTTACTTGTCAAAGAAAAATAGAGTGCGTTATAAGAAATTAATAAGTCAATTGAATATTCGGGAGCCAAAAATTCGTTAATTGCGATTTAAAGATTCGTTTGAATTTATTTAGTTATTAGATTTTTCATTTTGATGAAACCTCGTTTTTAGAAATTCATGGAATAATGAATTAGGGAAGAAAAGATATGACTGTACCGGCTACAAGAAAAGATCTCATGATAGTCAATATGGGCCCCCAACACCCATCTATGCATGGTGTTCTTCGACTGATCGTTACTCTCGATGGGGAAGATGTTATTGATTGTGAACCCGTATTGGGCTATTTACACAGAGGGATGGAAAAAATAGCAGAAAACCGAACAATTATACAATATCTGCCTTATGTAACACGTTGGGATTATTTAGCTACTATGTTTACAGAGGCAATAACAGTAAATGCACCAGAACAATTGGGAAATGTTCAAGTACCTCAAAGGGCCAGTTATATCAGAGTAATTATGCTGGAGCTGAGTCGTATAGCTTCTCATTTGTTGTGGCTTGGACCTTTCATGGCAGATATTGGTGCACAAACTCCCTTTTTCTATATTTTCAGAGAGAGAGAATTGATATATGATCTATTCGAGGCTGCCACAGGTATGCGGATGATGCATAATTATTTCCGTATCGGAGGAGTAGCTGCTGATCTACCTCATGGCTGGCTAGATAAATGTTTGGATTTTTGCGATTACTTTATAGCGGGGGTTGTTGAATATGAAAAACTTATTACAAGGAATCCCATCTTTTTGGAACGGGTTGAGGGAGTGGGCATTATTGGTGGAGAGGAAGCAATAAATTGGGGTTTATCCGGACCAATGTTACGAGCTTCTGGGATCAAATGGGATCTTCGTAAAGTTGATCATTATGAATGTTACAATGACTTCGATTGGGAAGTCCAATGGCAAAAAGAAGGAGATTCATTAGCCCGTTATTTAGTACGAATTGGCGAAATGAGAGAATCCATCAAAATCATTCAACAGGCTCTAGAAGGAATTCCCGGGGGGCCCTATGAGAATTTAGAAGTTCGGCGCTTTGCTAGAGCAAAGAATGCCGAATGGAATGATTTTGAATATAGATTCATTAGCAAAAAGCCTTCGCCTAATTTTGAATTGTCGAAACAAGAACTTTATATAAGAGTAGAAGCCCCAAAAGGAGAATTAGGAATTTATTTGATAGGAGATAATAGCGTTTTCCCCTGGAGATGGAAAATCCGTCCACCCGGTTTCATCAATTTGCAAATTCTTCCTCAGCTAATTAAAAGAATGAAATTGGCTGATATTATGACGATATTGGGTAGTATAGATATCATTATGGGAGAAGTTGATCGTTGAAATGATAATTGGCACAACAGAGGTACAAGCTATCAATTCGTTTTCCAAATCGGAATCCTTAAAAGAAGTCTATAGACTTATCTGGCTATCTGTCCCCGGCTTTACGCTTATATTGGGAATCACAGTAGGGGTACTAGTAATTGTATGGTTAGAAAGAGAAATATCTGCAGCGATACAACAGCGTATTGGGCCTGAGTATGCCGGTCCCTTGGGAATTCTTCAAGCTCTGGCAGATGGGACTAAACTACTCTTTAAGGAGGACCTCGTCCCGTCGAGAGGAGATATTCGTTTGTTTAGTATTGGGCCGTCTATAGCGGTTATATCAATTCTACTAAGTTATTTAGTAATTCCTTTTGGGTATCGACTTGTTTTAGCCGATCTCAGTATAGGTGTTTCTTTATGGATCTCCATTTCAAGTGTTGCTCCTATTGGACTTCTTATATCAGGATATGGGTCAAATAATAAATATTCTTTTTCGGGTGGTCTGCGAGCTGCTGCTCAATCTATTAGTTATGAAATACCATTAACTCTATGTGTGTTATCAATATCTCTACGTGTGATTCGCTAGAACATGAACTTTACCTCTCTCCTATCCCAGAAATGCATAAAAGGGAGAGGGTGAATGTATTGAATAGATATCTTTATTTTTAGTATTCATTCTATTCAGGTCGATGAATTAAACCGGATAGTCATATGAGTGAAACAAAACAACAACTTATAAATTTGTAGTAAGGATATTGAATCTCATTCCCTATATACGATGTAAACTTTTGACCCCAAGATCGGGATTCTTTGATGAGTCCGCAATCTTGAAGCGGGTACAAAAAATCAACTGTATGGAGTTTCTATTACTTTACTTGTATGTATTACCATACTGGGGATCAATCAAAAAAAAGTGGACAGTTAGGAACACCAAGGTACATAAAAGATTTAGTAATGGAGATAATGTAAGGTATCAAAAAAGAGGTATTTCTGCATAAAACGAATTCTAATAGGGGCTAAAAGTTGGTAGAAACGATCAAGCAGTAATTCCCCATGATTCCGATCTAAAGTATGCTCCTATTCACTGATTAAAGAAATGACTATCAAGAACGAATTAATCCTTTATTTTATATATATAAAATATATTTAAGAGTACATTCTTTTGAGAAATTAAGAGGAGAACAAAAGAAACCAAATGCCATAATAGACTGGGAAAAATCAACAATCAATAAAATAAATATTAAATATTTTTTATTGATTTTTTCTTTCCCCTATCTACATCCAGACATATCAAATTATTATTGTTTATTAGTTATATTATAAACTAGTAAACCAACGCTGAATTCGTTATATCTATTTATTTTATTGATATAAGGAGTATTTTATTGAATAATTAAGTTATTACCGAGCAAAGATTTCTATTTTAAGGGATAAGATTAATTCAGAAGCGCCGTCTAGCAGACAGAATTCCATTGGTCTAATTGGGGACTTTCCGATGTATTTTTATTCTCTTTACCCTCAAAGAATACCGATAATACTAAATACCGAACAAGTCCTTACATTTTTGTGGCCATAGAGGAGCCGTATGAAGCTGAAGTCTCATGTACGGTTTTGAAATAGCGATGGGAGCAGTGATGTTATTATCGACTATAATTATCTAACAGCTCAAGTACAGTTGATATAGTTGAGGTACAGTCAAAATATGGTTTTTGGGGATGGAATCTGTGGCGTCAACCTATAGGGTTTATCGTTTTTCTAATTTCTTCTCTAGCAGAATGTGAGAGATTACCCTTTGATTTACCAGAAGCAGAGGAGGAATTAGTAGCGGGTTATCAAACCGAATATTCGGGTATAAAATATGGTTTATTTTATGTTGCTTCTTACCTAAACCTATTAGTTTCTTCATTATTTGTAACAGTTCTTTATTTAGGTGGGTGGAATTTATCTATTCCGCACATATCCATTCCCGAGCTTTTCGCAATAAATAAAATAGCTGGAGTCTTTGGAATGACAATTGGTATCTTTATTACATTAGCAAAGGCTTATTTGTTTCTGTTCATCTCTATAACAACAAGATGGACTTTACCCAGGATGAGAATGGATCAGCTATTAAACCTCGGGTGGAAATTTCTTTTACCTATTTCTCTGGGTAATCTATTATTGACAACCTCTTCCCAACTGGATTCACTATAAAATAACAAATATGATAATGATATTCTAGACTCAGAACTTTTCTTAAACAAGAGAAAGAAACATCAATTTATTCATGGATATCTACAATATGTTTCCCATGGTGAACGGGTTCATGAATTATGGTCAACAAACAATACGAGCCGCAAGGTACATTGGTCAAGGTTTCCTAATTACCTTATCACACACAAATCGTTTACCTGTAACTATTCAATATCCTTATGAAAAATCGATCACATCAGAGCGTTTCCGGGGTCGAATTCACTTTGAATTTGATAAATGTATTGCCTGTGAAGTATGTGTTCGTGTATGCCCCATAGATCTACCCGTTGTTGATTGGAGATTTGAAAAAGATATTAAAAAGAAACAATTGCTTAATTATAGTATTGATTTTGGTGTCTGTATATTTTGTGGTAACTGTGTCGAGTATTGTCCGACAAACTGTTTATCAATGACCGAAGAATATGAGCTTTCCACTTATGATCGTCACGAATTGAATTATAATCAAATTGCTTTGGGTCGGTTACCAATGTCAGTAATTGGAGATTATACAATTCAATCTGTTATGAACTCAACTCAAATCAATATAGACGGGGATAAATCCCTTAATTCAAGAACGATTACCAATTATTGAGTATTGAGACTTTGTTTTGATAGAAAAGGTTTAAGCTTTTTTATTTTAGTTAATCAGTAACTATAATATAAATAATAAGATATAAAAATAACTAAATAATTATTGCTTGTTGAGAGTCGCTGTTTGATTTAAACTGATAATAGGCTATATTTTATTTTTCCTGATGATTTCGAAATATAAAATTCCAGCCGCTCTTTTCTTTCGGGAAAAAAAGAAATCCCTTTTCCTCCCCCCGGACTACTCAGTAAAATCATGAAATCTTTCGACTTAGTTATTTCTTATTTTATACATAATGGATTTACCTGGACCAATACATGATATTATTGTAGTATTTCTGGGATCCGTTCTTATATTAGGAGGTCTAGGGGTAGTATTATTTACCAATCCCATTTATTCTGCCTTTTCATTGGGATTGGTTCTTGTTTGTATATCCTTATTCTATATTCTATCGAATTCCTATTTTGTAGCTGCAGCACAACTCCTTATTTATGTAGGAGCTATAAATGTCTTAATCATATTTGCTGTAATGTTCATGAATAGTTCCGAATATTCCAACGATTCCCATCTCTGGACGATTGGGGATGGGGTCACTTCGTTGGTTTGCACAAGTATTCTTTTTTCACTAATTACAACTATCCCGGACACGTCATGGTACGGAATTCTTTGGACTACAAAATCAAACCAGATTCTGGAACAGGACCTAATAAGTAACGTTCAACAAATCGGGATTCATTTAGCAACAGATTTTTATCTTCCCTTTGAACTCATTTCTATAATTCTTTTAGTTTCCTTAATAGGTGCAATTACTATGGCTCGTCAATAATAAATACTGAGAATTCACAAAAGAATTAGTATTAGAAATTAGAAAGGATTTAGTTAGTTAAATCAAATAAAAAATATGGAAAGGTTTAAAGTTTTTAGTAAAATCCACAGCCACCGACCTTTTTTGTTCTCTAATTGTTCTATTCAAGTCAATTGAATCAGTTGAATTGTTGCTCATAGTGAAATGAATCGTGATGAATGAGGAGTTAGTCGATGATGTTCGAGCATGTACTTTTTTTAAGTGTCTATTTATTTTCTATCGGTATCTATGGATTAATTACAAGTCGAAACATGGTTAGAGCACTTATGTGTCTTGAACTTATACTAAATTCGGTTAATATCAATCTTGTAACATTTTCTGATTTTTTTGATAGTCGTCAATTAAAGGGCGACATTTTCTCTATTTTTATCATAGCTATTGCAGCCGCCGAAGCGGCCATAGGGCTAGCTATTGTTTCGTCCATCCATCATAACAGAAAATCCATTCGTATCAATCAATCGAATTTGTTGAATAATTAGTCGTAATCATTCATTCTAGAAAAAAAAATATAAAAAAAGACATATCATATTCTATGTTTATATAGAATATATGTATTAGATATATGTGTATTATATGTTTATTACAGACCCATAAACATATATATATGTATTGTATTATATACCTATAAATATCTATATGTATTGTATTATATGTATGATATAAGGTATTTATTATTTTATTATAATTAAATATGATTAATTAGTATAATATGGCATCGTTGACCACTTTGAATTGGTAGCACGCGTGACTCGTATGACTATGGTTATTGAAACATAAATCCAAGTCTCTGGGCACTTTCTCATGAACAGATTTAGAAATATTTTGATTCTAAGAAATTTGATAAATCACCGATTCGTCTGGTATTCACCATATAAAAAAATATAGAATTAATTTACTACTTATTTTTTTATACCAGATCGAAAATTTTTTATGTTCAAAACGGAAAAATTCAATGTCACATTCAGTAAAAATTTATGATACGTGTATAGGATGTACTCAATGTGTACGAGCCTGCCCCACGGACGTATTGGAAATGATACCTTGGGACGGATGTAAAGCTAAGCAAATAGCTTCTGCACCAAGAACCGAGGATTGTGTAGGTTGTAAAAGATGTGAGTCCGCTTGCCCGACAGATTTTTTGAGCGTACGTGTTTATTTATGGCATGAAACAACTCGCAGCATGGGTCTATCTTATTGATTGATACGTTACAAAAACTCCAATTGAATCATTTGATTCCTCTTTACCGACAAAAGCCCGCACTCGATTATTCCGAGCACGGGCTTTTTTTCTGGTCAAAGCGTATCTTGTCTTTATCACGAGTTATTTTCCTTGGTTAACAATACTTGTTGTTTTGCCGATATTCGCGGGTTCTTCCATTTTTTTTCTCCCCCATCGGGGAAATAAAGTTTTTAGGTGGTATACTATATTTATATGCTTATTAGAACTCCTTCTAACGGCCTATGTATTCTGTTATAATTTTCAATTGGACGATCCATTAATTCAATTGGAAGAAGATTTTCAATGGATAAATCTTTTTGATTTTCACTGGAAACTGGGGATCGACGGACTCTCCGTAGGACCTATTTTACTAACAGGATTTATCACGACTTTAGCTACTTTAGCGGCTTGGCCGGTTACTAAAAATTCGCGATTGTTCTATTTTCTAATGTTAGCAATGTACAGCGGTCAAATAGGATCATTTTCTTCTCGAGACCTTTTACTTTTTTTCATTATGTGGGAGTTTGAATTAATTCCTGTTTACTTACTTTTATCCATGTGGGGAGGAAAGAAACGCCTGTACTCGGCTACAAAATTCATTTTGTACACTGCGGGGGGTTCCATTTTTCTTTTAATAGGAGTTCCGGGTATGGGCTTATATGGTTCTAATGAGCCGACATTAGATTTTGAAAGATTAGCTAATCAATCATATCCAGCGGTATTGGAAATAATATTATATATGGGGTTCCTTATTGTTTATGCCGTCAAATCGCCGATTATACCCCTACATACATGGTTACCAGACGCCCATGGAGAAGCGCATTATAGTACATGTATGCTTTTAGCCGGAATCTTATTAAAAATGGGAGCATACGGATTGATTCGGGTTAATATGGAATTATTACCCCACGCCCATTCTGTATTTTCACCCTGGTTAGTGATAGTCGGAACAATGCAAATAATCTATGCAGCTTTAATATCTTTCGGTCAACGCAATTTAAAAAAGAGAATAGCCTATTCCTCCGTATCTCACATGGGTTTCATAATTATAGGAATTGGTTCTATAACTAACATGGGACTAAACGGAGCGATTTTACAAATACTTTCCCATGGATTTATTGGTGCTGCACTTTTTTTCTTGGCTGGAACAAGTTGTGATAGAATACGTCTTGTTTATCTCGACGAAATGGGGGGGGTATCTATTACAATGCCAAAAATTTTTACTATGTTTAGTAGCTTCTCGATGGCTTCTCTTGCATTGCCGGGAATGAGCGGCTTTGTTGCTGAATTAGTCGTATTTTTTGGAATAATTACTAGCTCAAAATATCTTTTTATGCCAAAAGTTTTAGTTACTTTTGTAATGGCAATTGGAATGATATTAACTCCTATTTATTTATTATCTATGTTACGTCAGATGTTCTACGGATACAAGCTATTCCATGTTCCAAACTCTCATTTTTTAGACTCCGGGCCGCGAGAACTATTTGTTTCAATCTGTATCTTTCTACCCATAATCGGGATTGGTATTTATCCTGATTTTGTTCTCTTGTTATCAGTTGACAAGGTACAAGCTATCCTATATAATTACTATTATAAATAGTAATATATATAAATATAAATAGTTCTCATTAATGATACAAAAAAAGTCTTACAATTCTCTGATTTTCATTTTAGATTTAATAAACCGTTCGCTTTGCAATGTAAAAAATAAAATGATTTAGAATTGTAATGAGATATACATTTCTTGTTTTTGAGAACCGTTTGACTGAATGATGAATGAAAGAAGAAGTCAAACGGTTCTCAAAAACAAGTACAAATCCTTATTATTATTAATAATATTATTATATATAAGACGATATTTTTATGTATTTTTCGTGTGGTTCATTCACATTAAGGTCTAATTGAATGAACCATAACTATGTAGACCTATTCCTAATAGGTTGACCCCAAAATAGCATATCCAAATTATAAGAAATCCTATAGAAGCCACAAGTGCGGAATTAAGATCTTGTAAACTTTTATTTGTTCTAGTATGTAAATAAATGGCGAATATAGTCCAAGTAATAAATGCCCAAGTTTCCTTGGGGTCCCAATTCCAATAGGAGCCCCACGCCTCATTAGCCCATACTGCTCCAGAAAGAATGCCTATGGTTAAAAAGGTAAATCCTAAACTAATGACACGATAACTCCAATAATCTAAATGCCGAGTCAATTGATATTTGTAATAATTTCGAAATAAAAGAAAAGATGCATTTTTAAAAACACGTCTTTTTGCATTCAAGTACAAGTATTTGATCTTCTCAAAGAAAAACGACTTAATTAAAAAATTATTGCCTTTATCAAAATAAAGAATCTCAATATTTTTTCGAAATGTAATGACTAGAAGAGCGACTGATAATAATGATCCACATAAAAGAGCTGCATAGCTCAATAACATCATACTTACGTGCATCATTAACCACTGAGATTGTAGAGCAGGTACCAATATTGCGGATTGACGCATTTCGATTGAAAGACCCCACGTAGCGAAACCCTGAGTAAGAATAGTACTTGGTGCAGTTATTGGACTAAAATCATTTTTAAGATTCCGTATCTTAGGAATCATATGAATAACGGAGAAACCCCACGAAAGGAAAATTAATGACTCGTATAAATTACTTAATGGAAAATGCCCCGAATAAATCCAACGAGTAACTAATAATCCTGTTATAGATAAAAAAGCAGCTATTATACCTTTTTCCGACGAATTACGCAATTCTACGATTTCTTGGATTAATAAGTTCATCAAATGAATCGTAATGACAATTGAAATGATTGAAAAAGAGATATGAGTTAATATATGTTCTAAAGTCGCAAATATCATAAGAGTAGTCCCATTATAGAATAAAAATAGTGAATGGATTTAAATACATTATAGGATAGGATTCGCTGTGTCCCTTAGGATGCCGCCACTCGGACTCGAACCGAGATGCTCTAGCACTGCTTCCTAAGAGCAGCGTGTCTACCGATTTCACCATGGCGGCTTACTTTGATACTTTAAGTAACAATAAATAATAGTCAACTCATGCTGAATCGTCGAGATTCCGAGATTCTAGGATTCCATATAGTTTAGGAAACATTGGAATCGATCAATAAAGACTTCATTTTTTTAATTAATAATTTAATTAAAAAATTTGATATTTGCATGCTCAAAAATCCTTTGCTTAGTATCACTGTAGGGTTCCTTTTTCACAATTCGTTTTCACATATTAGAAACTCCGTTCTCCTGGAATAGTTAGAACTCGATAGTTTTGTTATATTATAAATTTATAAATCGAGATATAGAACTCAAAATTGTCCTTTTTCCACTTTTTTTTTAATGATTCGTTTATCTTATTTATTTCGTGGATTCAAAAAATGGATTTTCTCAATAAACAAACCAAAATAAGCAGGAAGTTCATATGTATAAAAATTTCATTACTAAATCCAAGGAATTTTTCCAATGATTTCAATACCTTTAGTATCATTATTAAGTATTAGTATTCTTCGTTGTGCTCATAATTTATAATTTATGATACCAATTACTAAATACAATTTAGTTGTTTTTTTTGACTAAATATATAATATAACAAAACAGTTTCAATCTCTATCAATTTAGGTTTCACAATATAAAACTAAATTGATAGAGAAAAAATTCTAATATACTTAGAAGCCGGTAGACAGAATAATTCTTTTTCTACATATCACCGTAGCTCGTTCTAAATAAACTAATATTGAGGAGTTGATTCAATGTAAATGCGAATTGTTCATTTTAAAAAATTAAAAGTTATTTGTTGTATGTCGATTCCAACTATTCCAGGGATTTATTACTTGTTTGTCGCGCAAAAAAACTTTTTGAATGTCCGGTGGAAACCGATTTAGCTAAAGAAAGAGCTTTTTCTGCAGTTAAAGACCCCTTCTTCTTCCAAATATTTCTACGAATACGTTTTTTTGACATAGAAGTGCGTTTTTTTGGAACTGCCATTCAAAACAAAACTCCATTTTCTCGTTGTATGTGAAAGACATGTTTTATTGAATTTTTATTCAATATAGAATAGATTCTTCTTTTTAGTTATTATCCATACTTTAAATACAATATTGTATTTGATATAATCAATAATTTTTTCAAAACATAGAAATATATATATTATATACAATACAGTTTATATAGTTTAATATAAAATATATAAAAATATATATTTATATTATATGCCATGTAATGTATGCATAACTAAATATATATTTAGTTTAGGATAAAAAAATGGAAGAAAGGGAGATAAAAAAGTACAAAGGAATTTTTTTCTATTAATCAATTAATAGAAATTAATTGATTAATAAGTTCATCGTGCCCTGTGCAGAATTTGAATTCTAATGAAAATATAATTCAATTAGAATTAATAGTTAAATTCATAGTGAATCTATTAAACAAGACATTCCACTAACTGAGAAAGATAAGCTTAGTTTTTTTTACTTACTATAATGTAAATAAAATGTAAATAAAATCGCCAGAATATAATAACAATAATATATATATATTTATATATATTTGATATATATAAATATAATTATTAATTGTTCTTTTCGAAAAAGATAAAAATGGGTGAATTGGAAACAATGAAATTAATAAGAAAAAATTAAATTTATTTTTTTTTATGGAATACATATATCAATATGCATGGATAATACCTCTTCTTCCACTTCCAGTTGCTATGTCAATAACATTTGGACTTATTATTATCCCTACAGCAACAAAAAATGTTCGGCGTATGTGGGCTTTTACTAGTGTTTTACTGCTAAGTATAACTTTGGGGTTTTCGGCCAATCTGTCTATTCAGCAAATAAATGGAAGTTTTATCCATCAATATCTATGGTCTTGGACCATTAATAATGATTTTTCCTTGGAGTTTGGACACTTGATCGACCCACTTACTTCTATTATGTCAATACTAATTACTACTGTTGGAATCATGGTTCTTATTTATAGTGACAATTACATGTTTCACGATCAAGGATATTTACGATTTTTTGCTTATATGAGTTTTTTCAATACTTCTATGTTGGGGTTAGTTACTAGTTCCAATTTGATACAAATTTATATTTTTTGGGAATTAGTAGGAATGTGTTCGTATTTATTAATAGGTTTTTGGTTTACACGACCGGTTGCTGCAAGTGCTTGTCAAAAAGCTTTTGTAACTAATCGTGTGGGAGACTTTGGTTTATTATTAGGAATCTTAGGTTTTTATTGGATAACGGGCAGTTTAGAATTTCGGGATTTGTTCGAAATAGTTAATAACTTAATCCGTCATAATGGGGTAAATTCTTTCTTTGCTACTCTGTGTGCCTCTTTATTATTCGTCGGTGCAATTGCTAAATCTGCACAATTCCCTCTTCACGTGTGGTTACCCGATGCCATGGAGGGACCTACTCCTATTTCGGCCCTTATCCACGCCGCCACCATGGTGGCGGCTGGAATTTTTCTTGTAGCTCGGCTTTTTCCTCTTTTCATAGTCATACCTCACATAATGAATCTCATTTCTTTAATAGGCATAATAACAGTACTATTAGGAGCTACTTTGGCGCTTGCTCAAAGAGACATTAAAAGAAGTTTAGCTTATTCTACAATGTCTCAATTGGGTTATATTATGTTAGCTCTAGGTATAGGTTCTTATCGAGCTGCTTTATTCCATTTGATCACTCATGCCTATTCTAAAGCTTTATTGTTTTTGGGATCCGGGTCAATTATTCATGCAATGGAACCCATTGTTGGATATTCGCCGGATAAAAGTCAGAATATGATTCTTATGGGCGGTTTAAGAAGATATATTCCAATTACAAGAACTGCCTTTTTATTAGGTACACTTTCTCTTTGTGGTATTCCCCCTCTTGCTTGTTTTTGGTCCAAGGATGAAATCCTTAATGATAGCTGGTTATATTCACCCATTTTTGCAATAATAGCTTGTTTTACAGTAGGATTAACCGCATTTTATATGTTTCGGGTGTATTTACTTACTTTTGATGGGCATTTGCGTGTTCATTTTCAAAATTATAGTAGCATTCTAAATAATTCGTTTTATTCAATGTCCCCGTGGGGAAAAGATACATCTGGAGAAGCGAATAGAAATTTACTTTTATCAACAACGAATAATCAGGTCTCCCTTTTTTCAAAAGATACATATTCCATTAATGATGTTAATGATGATTTAAGAAACAGAATGCGATACTTTAGTACCTACTTTGGAAATAAATACACTTACACGTATCCTCATGAATCGGACAATGCTATGCTATTTCCTCTTCTTGTATTGGTACTATTTACTTTGTTCGTTGGATTAATAGGAATTCATTTTGATTTTGATCAAGGGGTAGTAGATCTTGATATATTATCGAAATGGTTAACCCCATCGACAAACCTTTTCCATCCAAATTTTAATTTTTCTGTGGATTGGTATGAGTTTTTTACAAATGCAATTTCTTCAGTAAGTATAGCCCTTTTCGGACTATTTATAGCATCCATTTTTTATGGGTCCGCTTATTCATCTTTCCAGAATTTGGACTTAATCAATTTATTTGTGAAGGGGGATCAAAAGAGAATTCTCTTGGATCAAATAAAAAGGGTGGTATACAATTGGTCATATAATCGCGGTTACATAGATTTTTTTTATACTAGGGTCTTAATAATGGGTATAAGAGGATTAGCGGATCTAGCTCGGGTTTTTGATAGATTTATAATTGATGGAATTATAAACGGAGTTGGGGTTACAAGTTTCTTTATGGGGGAAGGGGTTAAATATATGGGGGGTGGGCGAATTTCGTCTTATCTATTCTTATATTTCTCTTATGTATCAATTTTTTTATTTTTATCATTTTTTATATAACGCAATGGATGATTCCATCGTTTATAATCGAAAATAAAAGTGACTAAAGGTTTTTCAAGGCAGAAATAGATCTTTTTCTTTTTTTCTTCTTTAAGTCTTCCCAATTTCCCATTATGGGTATCGAGATAATAATTTTCGTAAACTGGGCTATCTTTATAGCATGTCTCTTTCAAGTGAAAATAGAATTCATCCTTTGTTGTTTCCTTTCCATTCACCCGGATCTCTTCCGTTTTATCTATTTTGTCCGGATCCTCCTTTTCTTCCGAGCAAAGGGAAGGGTCTTCTTCGGTGGATCCCCCTTGTTCCTGTTTAGTCTCCTTCGTTTTGGAAGTTGTTTCTACATCGCTTTCTTCTTCCCCTTCTTCTGTTTCTGAGGTTTCTTTCAGTTTCTTAGTGAAAATAGGCGACGGCATTCTGCCTAAATAGTAGACACAGGTGATAAATAAGAGAATACTAAAGATTCGAGCCATAGAATTTCTCAATTCTACCACAAGGTACTTATTAGATCGAATAGAATGATTTTGCCGTATCCAGAATAACACCAATCCAACCCATTTCATGAATAAAATGTAACCAATTAACCAACCAACAAAACTACTTGTTACAAATAACATCTTGTTGTTGCATCGAAACATATAAATGTTGACTAATCTAGTTAATGTTGAGCTTGGTAAAATGAAATGGTTGAATAATTGAAAAATTAGATTATTCAGGAATACACATTGAATGCTGAGATTACGCATTGAATTTCTGGTAGTAGATCCATAATCAAAAATATTTTTGTGATTGTTC